AAATGGTTAATGATACAATCAACCAATAGATTGTGATTTAATTATTCCCTAGATAATCCCAGTCGAAGTAACTATAATAACTCGGAATTGAAATAATAATATTATTGGATCGTCCGAATTCAATTACTTCGAGACCCATTTTTTTAGTTACTATCCAAGGAATTTTAGTGAATTCCTATAATTTTTCGTTTTTCCATTTCTTTCTTTTCTTTGTTCTAAACCATTCTTTGACTTCGAATTCTTCCTTCTTTTTCTTGATTGAATCTCTTTATTCACAGTTCCAAATGAAAAGAAAGATTTTTATTGAAATCCCTATGTAAATTCACAGCAGTAGTCGGATATATCTTTTAGCTCATATAGAACTAGTTAATACTTAATATTACATATACATGTCTTTCTTACATAACGTAAACCAACTATTCGTATCTTACAATCGGATTCTAAAATAATTTTTCAAAAGATCCTACCAAGGAAAGTTGGTTTATAGCCATTATATATTCCATACACCTAGTTTAATCCCACTCTCCTAAACAAGTCATTTTCTTTTTTCTGAATCTCATTTTTTGTAAACTCCCTTCTTCCCTTTATTTATCATTATCCCACATGGATACAATCAATCTAAACGGGCAAATTCATTAGTTAGTTTATTATTTTATTATTTTATTTACTAATATTTTCTTTTGGTCAATCGTTGAATAAAAAACCAAAACCGACTGAAATCGAAATACTTCTATAGAGCCTCTTTTTTTTGAATCGCACATCGTAAATAAAAAAAAACAATTTTTGTTCAGATTCGATTATGACTCCTAAGCTTGGTATTGTGCATGAACACAAGAATCACAACAATATAAAGAAAATATTCATTGGAAGGGGGCTGAGCGGATTTTAGGAAAAAGATCTTTTAGATCTCTTTCCTTTTTTTTTTTTACAATTCCCTAATATCGTAATCTTTTTTACTATTTATCTAGACCGTATAGACCTTTTTTTGTCTATTTATGTTCACTAAGTAGATTATCTTGAGCAAGGGATCCATTGCCTTGCACTAAGCTAAAAAAGACTATTTCGAAAATTAGTCAATGATGCCCTTCTATGGATTCGCCTATATAAGCCGCAGCTAAAGTTGCAAAAATAAGAGCTTGAATACCACTTGTAAATAATCCAAGGAACATAACAGGTATAGGAACCACTGAAGGTACTAAAGAAACAAGAACAACAACTACTAATTCATCCGCTAATATATTTCCGAAAAGTCGAAAACTAAGTGATAAGGGTTTTGTGAAATCTTCTAAAATGTTAATGGGTAAAAGGATTGGAGTTGGTTGAATGTATTTACCGAAATAACCTAATCCTTTTTTGCTAAGGCCGGCATAAAAATATGCTACTGACGTAAGTAAAGCTAAAGCAACGGTAGTATTTATATCATTCGTAGGTGCAGCTAACTCCCCATGAGGTAACTGTATGATTTTCCAAGGTAAAAGTGCCCCTGACCAATTAGAAACAAAAATAAATAGAAACATAGTTCCAATAAAAGGAACCCATAGACCATATTCCTCTCCAATCTGAGTTTTGCTCACATCTCGAATGAATTCAAGGACATATTCGAAGAAATTCTGACCGTCAGTCGGAATGGTTTGTGGATTCCGAACAGCTACAATGGCTGAACCTAATAAGATAGCAATTACAACCCAAGAAGTAATAAGTACTTGGGCGTGGACTTGGAAACCCCCTATTTTCCAATAGAAATGCTGGCCTACTTCCACAGCGGATATAACATATAACCCTTTTAGTGTGTTGATGGAAGATAATAGAACATTCATATTGCCCTCGGAAAGAAAACTTTAAAAGGAATTATTTTGATTCAACCATCTTTTTTTTGACTTGTTAATTGAATTGGATATTTTTGATACCAACTAATCGCCTAATACCCCCAGCTATCTTTATCTCTTTTGTGCGATTCAGGAATAGTAACCGATTTATGAAGTTCACAAAATAATTTATTTATCTTATTATTAATCAGTGATTTCGTATATAGCTAGAACGTCCTTCACAAATTGCAAAGACTAATTTGTTAAGAATTAATCGGATTGAAGCTATAGCGTCATCATTCGCTGGAATCGAAATATCTGAGAGATCGGGGTCACAGTTTGTATCAATTAAACAAATCGTTGGAATTCCCAAAGTAATACATTCTCGAAGAGCCGTATATTCTTCTTGCTGATCAACGATTATTACAATATCGGGTAACCCCGTCATATATTTAATCCCGCCTAGATATGTTTGCAAATGAGATAATTGTCTCTTCAATCTAGCCGCATTCCCCTTCGGAAGGCGGTTGAGTCTCCCCTTCTTTTGTTCCATTCTCAAGTCCCTGAACTTTTGAAGTCTCGTTTCTGTAGTGGACCAGTTCGTTAAAATACCACCGAGCCATTTTTTATTAACATAATGACACCGAGCCCTTATTGCAGCCCGCGCTACTGAATCAGCTGCTTTATTTTTGGTA